TTCCAAATCCAAATCACATAAGTGCTTATTACTAAGAGACATCCCAGTATCAATATTTAGTCATTCGTGGGTCTCTTTTAAATTTTATATTTTATAGAGTAGAGAAACTAGATATATCTAGTTTCTCTACTCTACTTGTTTCTCATTTATCCCTACGGAATACCAGACAAAATAGAACGATCTTAGAAGGTTGATAATGAAATTGATTTATTTTTCCAAGAAGAATGATCGGACTGACAGTGACAACAAACAATTTGTTATAACAAAAAACGAGTCTTATTATTCGAAACGCCTTGTGATCTTCAACCAATTATGAGCTTCAATATAATTCCCGGGAGTAAGTGCTATAGCTTGTTTCCAATACTCAGCGGCTTGGTTGAACCAAGCCTCTGCAATTTCAGAATCTCCTTGTCGAATGGCCTGTTCTCCCCGGTCGGAATAGGTGGGTGAATTCCTTCCCTTAGAACCGTACTTGAGAGTTTACTACCTCATACGGCTCATCATTCGGTATCCCCTTTTAATCTACCATATCTAATCTAATTCAACGAAGGTTATCATAGATCCAGAGACAGACCCATCTCCTTTTTATCGGGTTAACTAAAAGAGATTAATTATAGAAGTTTTAAACGAAAATTTGGATTACTAATTGGTTTTCGTTTTATCTTTTATCCCACCTTCTGAAGAATAAAACATAGGTATTTTTTTTTATTTACCTATTGTATCGTTAGAATTTTCTGAAAAGGTAACTATCTCAATTTCATATAGAAATTTATATAGAATCCTTGAAAAAGACTTTCCTTCATAAGAAAGAAAAGACTTACTCTCTTTGGGATCTGATGCTACACCGCTGCTCCCTAGTGGATCAACTCTATTACATAAGTTGATTCCTAACTTTTTGAATATCATGACAATGATATAAGTAAGCAGTTCTTATTGTATCGGACCAAAACCTCGCTAATTGATCTTTACGGTGCTTCCTCTATCAATTAGATTCTTTATCCATAGAATAAAGTATCTAGGCATATCTATTTCTTCATTTGATATGAAGTTTTTTTCTTTGCTACAGCTGATAAAAATCGTTATTTTGGACGATGTATATGTAGAAAGCCTTTTAGTATTTAATGCTTTTTTCTTTTCCTTTCTATAGTAGAGAGAGTCGCACGTAATGACAGATCACGGCCATATTATTAAAAGCTTGGGGTAAGAATGGGTTTCGTTCTAGTGCTCGAAAATAATATTCCAAAGCTTTTGTATGTTCTCCATTACTTGTGTGGATAAGTCCTATATTATAGAGTATATAACTTCGATCATAGGGATCTATTTCTAGTCGCATAGCTTCATAATAATTCTGTAAAGCTTCCGCATAATTTCCTTCGGATTGAGCCGACATCCGTTACGGTCGTCATTCGATTCCACGAATCTCCGTTTCAGAACCGTACGTGAAATTTGCATCTCATACGGCTCCTCCTTTATGTACATAATAAGAATAATAACTTATTAAGACTAAAAATATTCTCATTATAAACTGAGCGGGGCTAGTGTTTTTACAGGAAATCTCTAGCCAACCCTTCTGCAAAAGATTTTTTCTCACCATCAAGCGTGTTAGGATTAGATAGAAATAAAATAGTAACTCCAACAATTTCTTTGTCCTCAACGCTCCCTAATTTACAGGAATTGGTCACTTCAACAATCTTCGACGGTTATACGGGTATCCAAAGTACCAACGAGATGGATGCTTGTTGTCCCAGCCATTCTTGTTAGCCCCAACCTTGATAAGGAGGAAGGGGTTAATCTTTACTAAATAACAAAGTTTTTGTGTTGTTGATTTCTAGGTGTAGTGCTTCTTCCCATATGCCCCCTATTGGTACTAGTGAAGTAGGATTAACCTGTAATATAGAACCTATAGGTGTAACCTTTCGCTCAATACTCCAATCCACAATTGAAGCACCTGAGGCGGCATTACTCGAGGATACACGACAGAAGGAATTGTTCTATTTATAAACTTCACCTTCAACAAGTGTAGATTTCTTTCAGTAATCTTTTTTCTTTCTATCCCAAAGCGTGTGTCTTTGGATGATAAAAAAAGAATCAAATCGCACCATCTCTGTAGTAAGTAAATGCCTCTTTTTCTCCTGAGGTTGTCGGAATTATTCGTAATAAGATATTGGCTATAATTGAAAACGTTTTATCAATAAAATTTCCATTTATCTGCGATCTAGGCATAGATAACAATGCATTCTATAATTCTTCATTACCTCTCGTAGGAAAACGCTCCCACAAACAAAGGAATTGGACAGTACGAAATAGCATAAAAACAGACTAATAAAATTCAATTCTCTTTATTACCGGAACTATGAAGCAAAGACCTTTCTTTTCTATTTTTATAGTTAGGGTTTAATTTGATTGTTCGTACCTATCAAATAATCTAATTCTGAATAACTCGCTAATCACTCGGGTTTTAGGCCATAATCATTATGTAGGAGAGATGGCTGAGTGGTTCAAGGCGTAGCATTGGAACTGCTATGTAGGCTTTTGTTTACCGAGGGTTCGAATCCCTCTCTTTCCGTACGTTACCCAATTCACCAATGTTACTGACCATAATGTCTCAAATAAGGGAGAATATTATTCTAATAGTTAGACGGTATGGGTTCTCTATCCCTAATTCCTTTGATACAAAAATATTGGAAAGAAAAGGAATCTAATTCTCGCTGCCGATCTATTCCGTTGTCGAAACTGAAGTAAGATTGCTCGAATCCTTGTTATTTGAGTGAGTTTTAAGTTTGACGAGAATAATATTCTACCACTAGCAATTCATTTATTTTCAACCCGACCTCCTTACTATCTATTATTTGATTGACTAGTCCTTTATATTGGACTGAGTGAAGAGTCAAATGTTTTGGCAATTCCTCATGAGGAGTTGAATCAATAGAATTTTGAATCAGAGCTCTGGATTTTTTATCATCCTTCGCTGTAATAATATCGCTGGGTTTGCAACGATAACTCGGTATATCAACTATCCGACCATTAACTAAAATATGCCTATGATTAACTAATTGACGGGCTCCAGGAATAGTAGAAGCCATGCTCAATCGAAAAAGGATATTATCCAAACGCATTTCAAGTAATTGTAATAAAACCTGACCTGTTGAACCTTTCGCTTTTCCGGCAATACGGACATATTTAAGCAATTGTCGTTCTGTAAGACCATAATGAAAACGCAATTTTTGTTTTTCTTCTAGACGAATACGATATTGGGATCTTTTACCGGAACGTGATTGGTTTCTAAGATCACTTCCAACTCTAGGTCTTTTACGAGTTAGTCCCGGTAAAGCCCCCAGTCGGCGTATTTTTTTGAAACGAGGCCCTCGGTAACGCGACATAAAAACTCCTTATTTGAAATTCCATTTTACAGAATAAGTCTAAATTAAAACTAAACTAAATAATAACTAAAGGGAAATATTGTACTACAAAGAATAATGAGATAAATTGTATCAGACTTTGTTATTGTATATATGAAATATATAAATAAAAAAGGATCTTTTCCTTTCTTGATTTGGTCTGTAGAGACCTAATCTAACTCTTCCTATTTTTTATTCCTAGTTGAAAGTTTCTACGACATATATAGATTGGGGACTCTTGAAAAATGGGTCTTTTCAAAAGTTTTTGATTTCAAAGAGACATTATCAATCATGTAAAAAATCAAACAAATTCGTAAAAGCCAGCTATCGGAATCGAACCGATGACCACCGCATTACAAATGCGATGCTCTAACCTCTGAGCTAAGCGGGCTCACATACGCATAAGAAAATTGTATATTTCATAAGAATTGACTAAACTACTACTTGGATCTTATTTTTCCTAGTAACTATTCAGATTCATTCTTAGCTATTCATAATTCATATTATTATAGCAAAAAGAAATCAAAAAATCGACCGTTCAAGTATTCAATAATGTCGGGTCAAATTCTAGTAAAAGAAGAGTCTATATGTGGTATATATCCATCTCTATTGAATTGCGGATACAGAAATGATAGAATCATTTCTGATCCCATTAAATGGTTTCCGCAGATAGAGATGAAAGAAGATAGGCAAAAAATAAATAGGAGGAAACCCTATTCAATATAGGAATCGGCATCTAATGAATTCAAGGGTTCCATTGAAAAAATGAAACGAATCACAATAAGATTCTAATCGAAAAAAAAAAAGGGGATATGGCGAAATTGGTAGACGCTACGGACTTAATTGTATTGAGCCTTGGTATGGAAACCTACTAAGTGAAAACTTCCAAATTCAGAGAAACCCTGGAATTAAAAATGGGCAATCCTGAGCCAAATCTTCTTTTCCGAAACCAAACCCAAATACAGGGGTTCAAAAAGCGAGAAAAAAGGATAGGTGCAGAGACTCAACGGAAGTTGTTCTAACAAATAGAGTTTACTATAGTTGCATTGGCAAAGGAATCTTTTCATCGAAACCCCAGAAAGGATGAAGGATAAATCGTAATATACATATATATACGTACCGAAATAGTATATCAAATGATTAATGACGACTCAAATTTTTATTTGAAAATGAGAGAGTTGTTAGGAAGCCATTCCGAGTTGAAGAAAGAAAAGAATCGACTTTTCATTGATAAAATAAGTGTCACTCCACAGTCTGAGAGATCTTTTGACGAACTGAGATTAATCGGACGAGAATAAAGATAGAGTCCCATTATACATGTCAATACTGACAACAAGGAAATTGATAGTAAAAGGAAAATCCGTCGACTTTAGAAATCGTGAGGGTTCAAGTCCCTCTATCCCCAAATCCCCTACAAAGTATTATTTGATTACCTAATTCTTTTTCTCATACTCCCGTTTCTTTTCATTAGTGGTTTCAAGCTTATTATCTGTCTTATTCACCCTATTATTTTACAAAGAGATCCTATAAAAATTGGATTCTCTTTTCACAAACTTAGAAAGTCTAGGAACTGTATAAGACTTTAATAAATACCCTTTCATT